CCCCATCGGTTCTATGCCCGATTCATAACTAGAGAGCTTCTCTGGTCCTTCACTAATCGGGGCCAAAACTCCGGAAATTAGAAATGCCAAAATAGGAATAACACTTGATATTATTAGAAATGCCCAGAAAATATCATATTCGTGAAGCAGAAACATAGAAGCACTCCTATTAATGTGGAATATACCGAATTAGTTGATTCAAATTGGAATTCTCAATTCATCCATAACTGCATTAGTCGAAACAACAATTTTGATCAAACCACATAGTTTCGTTTGTTTACTTGTTGTGGGTCATGTATCGTCTCAAGATTCATCCAACGGAATCCCACTTACACTTACTTCGATTCTATTTAGATATGGTGTAGACATATAATGCTATTATACAAATCAAACTCTCTCCTACCTTGCCTCGGGTTTTCTATCAAACAAAAAAAGGAATTAAGGAATTTTTTTTAAAGAATATTTTAAATAATATGAATTGAAATTGAAATAATATTCAAACAATATTATTCAAATAAGATTAAATGAAATATTAAACATAAATAATTTCAATATTCTATTAATATAATAGAGCCAAAGAGGAGGTCTGGCCCATTTTTTCTCTCTCTCTCTCTTTTTTTTTTCTTAGTGATTTAGAATATAGTCAGTAGTCAGATGGAATAGAATTTCTAGGAATTTCCATCTCGGGATTTAGGGTATATTCTACGTGGCTGTGTTGGTGTATTCTTTTCATTAAGATCCGGATAGAGGATTATTGTTTCTATTGATTTGATACGGATACGAAAACGGAATGCATCGACCGATTCGATTCTATCTCCCTGTCCCAGATTTATACTTAATTGATTTGATTCAATCCATTGAATTGTGAGGAACCCTTACATATAAAAACTCATGGGTTCCTATACCCAAATTAGGAAACTTTGGACCTGTACTACCCCGGCCCCGGCTTTACCCCCGAGTTAGAAGTCTTGAAAGAATCATTTCAGACCCATTTCTAGGACTAAAGATCGTGATTTGGAACGACTCGAAATACTTATTTATTTAATGTAATAATAACACCTAGCAGGACCAACCAACGAGTTAGGTTTCGTGACAACAAAAAACGTTTCTTTTGAAGCAAACCTACAAAATGGGGCATAGCTTAATGGTAGAGTCGGCTGAATCGTAAATGATTTACAGAAGATACTTCGAATGGAATCATGCGTTGTCGAACGATTCGATAGACAAAATCTCCCCATCCCAAAACCAACTCATAGAACATAGAAATAGAAGAGGGTGCGTTGATACATTTAGGACCAATTCATTGTCTCTAAAACAATGAATTGGGATTGTTGTTCTGCCAAAAGGCGATACGTCGGGGGATTCCTAACTCATCCAAGTTCAAATGGGCCCTAATCTTTTTAGATAAAGTCTGCATTGGTAGAATTGGAATGATGAACAAATTGGATTGGGTAGATTGGAATAAAAAAAAAGAAGTTATAAGTTTAAGTATTGTACAGAAAAATGACTACTTGCTTTGCTAAGCCGGTTATACGAAGAAAAGCCTATTGTACAATGAAACTTACCAAAGAGCTTCGTTTTTGAAACTCTGGCTTTTCTACAAATACAAGAACAAGAATAGGTTCTAGATAATGTGACTTATTATTAGATTGAATTTGGATTTGATTTGGTTGGGTCAGGTTGGAGTTTTTCTTGAGCCAGGCTCATGTTATGATTTTGACTTCATAAATTGACTTGGGTATACCAAAGCAAAGGTGTATCACTAAATCTTGGATCATGGACAAATAAAAGAGGAAAAAGGCCGTATGTCATTCACAGACGAAGATTAATGAAGAAGAATGGGTTTGTTTATCCGAGATTTGAAAATACCGATCCGATTGGATCCATTGGAATAAATTATTGTTTTCAAGCCCCGAGGGATCTCCGTGATCCTGTGGGAATGATTCCATTTCTATGGAACAATCAACCGGCCGGTCACACGCACTAATTAGGAAATGAATACAAAAATGTATAGGGCTATACGGACTCGAACCGTAGACTTTCTCGGTAAAACAGATCAAACTTATTATTATCGAAATGATTCGAACTGTTTCAAAGACCCAACATGCGTTTTTTTTTTGCATTGGGCTCTTTCATTAACTGATAAAAAGATCGGCTAGTCCACCATATTTTTTCTTGACAGGAAGATAACGAGATGGCTCCATGCGCTCGGATTCATTATTTGAATTCTGATCCGGGAGCAATACCAAAGTGTTTCAAAGAAGGGTTACCCTGACGTAGGTCTGCCTCCGGCCTAGATCAACCTAAGTTAAATGGAGTCTCTATCAATCCGCCCCAAGAGTCAAATATGATACTTCATACACCTTAAAGTTCATAGGACGAAAAGAGGTTATTTTGAGGTCCTTATCCTCATTATGCCTAGCATTGAAGGGACTGGGTATTCACCTTATCAATGATCAAACCAATGATGGGTTCTATTTGGTACCTGAATTGGCACCTG